TTTTGGAACTGCCATTTAAAAATTAAGAGGTTACTCATTGTTATAGTTGGATGTGAAAGACATCTATTGGTCAAAACGAATCTATTCATTATCGAGTTATTCTCTAGATAATATGCAAAAATCGTACAAAATCTTACTATAAAAATATAATTTAATTTTTTTCTACATTTCTTTCATTTATATTTATACAGAATAAAATACACCCAAGGAATTAAGAACCCTTTAAAAACCCATTGCCTAATGAAAACTTTAATTTTCTATTAATTGGTCAAACTTGAGTAAAGAATACTTCCAAAATCCATTTTAAAATTCGAATCAAACTAGTAATTAAAGTAATTAATTTGTTAAAAGATACACGTGTTGTTAAAAAAAATATTAGTGATTTTTTTTATTAAATTTTATTTTACCCCCTTTTGATAAATAGAAAAAAAATCAATCATCAATCAATTTTATAATGAAACTAGTTAATGATTTGAAACAAACTGACTAAAAAGCGAGATTAGTACAAAATTTTTACCTTAGTTAATCCTATGATTCATATCATAATCAAGTAATCTTTTTAGTATAATTTTTATCCTTATTTTATGAATATAAAGTCATTTAATAATAATTAAATTTCGTTATTTTAAGAAAAATCTTAGTTAATAACTAAATTATCTTTTTATGAGCAAGTTGGTCATATCATTTGCCCAATTGTAACTTCTTTATTTTAATATTTAAAGTATTTTGGAAAGACCCAGATAATATATATATAATTCGAAAAATATCTTTAAGTTAGTACATCTCTTGATTTTTTTATTGACCCCTTTTGTTTTGAAATTGAAAGGGGGTAGGATCCGGTAAATCGGAAACAATAAATTAAGAAAAAACTTTTTTATGGAACAGACATATCAATATGCGTGGATAATTCCTTTCCTTCCACTTCCAGTTCCTATGTTAATAGGAGCGGGACTTCTTCTTTTTCCGTCGGCAACAAAAAGTCTTCGCCGTATGTGGGCTTTTCAAAGTGTTTTTTTGTTAAGTATAGTCATGCTTTTTTCGATCAATCTTTCTATTCAACAAATAAATGGCAGTTCTATCTATCAATATGTATGGTCTTGGATCATCAATAATGATTTTTCTTTAGAATTCGGTTACTTGATTGACCCGCTTACTTCTATTATGTCAATATTGATTACTACTATTGGAATTATGGTTCTTATTTATAGTGATAATTATATGTCTTATGATCAAGGATATTTGAGATTTTTTGCTTATATGAGTTTTTTCAGTACTTCTATGTTAGGATTAGTTACTAGTTCTAATTTGATACAAATTTATATTTTTTGGGAATTGGTAGGAATGTGTTCATATCTATTAATAGGGTTTTGGTTCACACGGCCTGTTGCTGCAAATGCTTGCCAAAAGGCATTTGTAACTAATCGTGTTGGGGATTTTGGTTTATTATTAGGAATTTTAGGTTTTTATTGGATAACAGGGAGTTTCGAATTTCGAGATTTATTCAAAATATTCAATAACTTGATTTCTAATAATCATAATGAAGTCAATTTTTTATTTGTTACTTTCTGTGCCGTTCTACTATTTGCCGGTGCGGTTGCTAAATCTGCACAATTTCCCCTTCATGTATGGTTACCGGATGCCATGGAGGGACCTACTCCTATTTCGGCTCTTATACATGCTGCTACTATGGTAGCTGCGGGCATTTTTCTTGTAGCTCGGCTTATTCCCCTTTTCATAGTAATCCCTCATATAATGAATTTCATCTCTTTGGTAGGAGTAATAACAATAGTATTCGGAGCAACTTTTGCCCTTGCTCAAAAAGACATTAAGAGAGGTTTAGCCTATTCCACAATGTCTCAATTGGGTTATATGATGTTAGCTTTAGGTATGGGGTCTTATCGAAGTGCTTTATTTCATTTGATTACTCATGCTTATTCGAAAGCATTATTATTTTTAGGATCTGGATCCGTTATTCATTCAATGGAAACTCTTGTTGGATATTCTCCAAATAAAAGTCAGAATATGGTTTTTATGGGGGGTTTAACAAAGCATGTCCCAATTACCAAAACCGCTTTTTTATTAGGTACACTTTCTCTTTGTGGTATTCCGCCTCTTGCTTGTTTTTGGTCCAAAGATGAAATTCTTAATGATACTTGGTTGTATTCACCCATTTTCGCAATAATAGCTTGGTTTACAGCGGGATTAACCACATTTTATATGTTTCGAATCTATTTACTTACCTTTGAAGGACATTTAAACGTTCATTTTCAAAATTATAGTGGCAAAAAGAATACCCCCTTCTATTCAATATCTCTATGGGGTAAAGAAGATTCAAAAAGAATCTACAAAAATTTTAGTTTATTAACAATGAAAAATCATGAGATTTTTTCTTTTTTTTCAAAAAAAACGTATCGAATTGATCAGAATGCAAGAAACATCACACAACCTTTTATTACTATTACCAGTTTTGGAAATAAGAAGTTTTTTTCGTATCCTTATG